TAGTGCCAGTGGGGTGCATAAACGAGGACAGATCACATGGTTTTGTACTGGTCAGTTCTGGGCTGTCGAGTGACGATTGCTCTATCTCTTAAGCTCTTAAGAAAGGGGAGTACTCTCTGACGGATTCGCTCTATTATTACTCCCTATTCTTGAAGGAGTGATCGGGATTAAGCCGCATGGCGATACCCGCAAAAAAGAAAGTCCTATTCGCTCTTCGGGGTGGGCCTTTCGTACTCAAATCCGTACGGGGAAAGGGCAATTATTTAGCAAAATCTAGTGAATGGGGTTACATATTCACGAAAAGCCAGGTTTGAAGCATGTTACGGAACCAAGACAAGAATTATTAGTAAAAATTATTACTAATTAATAATTCTTACTAATAACTAATAATAAATAATAAGTAATAAGATACTAATAACTAATAATAAGAAAGGCCTTAAGCATAATAATAATATAACCATAATAATAATAGAATTATACTTATATCTTAGAATTATACTTATATATAATATATTATATATTATATATAAGTATAAGTAAATATAAATATATAAATATATAAGGGCCTCCAACGCCTATAAATAGAAGCTTCTTTCTCTATTTGGCAAACCAAAGGGAGATGGATCCAGCTACCGTATCAAGACTTTATCAAATAGATCAAGCAATACAACGCGTGGCGAACGCCAAGCTCCAGCAGGAGCAACTTCTGGGTCTCTTCTGGGAGCACATGCCTCCCATAGATCCTGAAGAAATTGCGAGAAGGATGCTAGCAATTCGGGATAACATTCGTGAGCTTGATGAAAGGAAGAGGGAGCTGCTTGAAGAAAGGGATGCGCTCATTGTGCAGGGGGCCCATAACAACCGTAGGGGAAATCGAAACTAGAAGATCTATAAGATTTAAATAAGTAGTCTTGCATGACTTTCTTTGTTATTTTTCATGTTGTTCTACGTCTTTTGTTTATGCGTGTGCAAGTGGGCGTACTTCCCATGTATGTAACGGCTATTAATTAATAAAAAGTTCTCGTCTGCTTGGGCTTCTATGCCTCGCAGACTTTTAAGAAAAATTCCCTTTTGTTTCTCAAGCTATCGATTGAACTCTTTGCTAGAAGCTCTCTTTCTAGCCAAGTGAGTGGATTAATCGCGTAATACTAATCTTAGCATACCAAGGTGCTGCCCTGAGCTACTTAAACGATCCAGGCGAGAACCGAGCTAACCTTTAAAGCTCGCTAAGCTTCGCTTCCCTCCCCCCTTCCTTTATTAAGTAAAATAGTAGTCGGCATTCTCTAAGCGACTTGCAGAGTCTACGAAGCTTTGCTTCTTGTAGTCGACCCGTAATGCCTCCCTTCATTTCATTTGCTTGCCTCCTTCCAGCTCAGAATGCTCAATACTTATTGTTAGTATTAGCTATTATTATATAGTGTATAGTGCTAGAAGCTAACTTCCCAAAGGTTAACAGCCCCCTGTTCTTTATATTATAGTCATAAGGGGCTTCCTCAGAAAAAAAAAAAAAGTAAGGAAGGAGGCATTCGAAAGGCCGACCACTATATCATAAGGCATTGTGGTGTAAAACCGACGACTACACGGCTCTATACACTAAGTCATGAGCGATATCGAAGCCAAGCCGCCGTCTATAGGCGAAGGGGCGAAAGCCCGACGAAAGCCTATGCTCCAGTAAAAAGTACGTTAAGGTTACAAAGTAACACTTAGCCGTATACAAATACAAAGGGAAAGGCGTAAGTACGGACTAACGGCAGCTGTGGATATAGACTAGGCGGAGTCTTAAACTATGGGCCGAGGAACAAAACAAGGAAGCTTGACCAAGCAAAGAAGTAAAGGAACGAAGCTGCTTCTCTAATAGCCCCCCGTAGGGCGAAAGCTTTTTGCAAAGGGCTTGTAAATTCATTTTTTTTCTATTAAGAGAGAGGGGGCTTCAAAAGAGCCATACGAGGCAGCTCACGTACGGTTTTCGGGAGCCGAGCCCCAGCACAGAGGCTTAAGTCGACACTTATATAATAGCCAGTCATCAATTGGAAGCGGGCAAGATGGTGATAAATTGCGATTGGTCTAAACCTTCGACTAGCCACTTTTATTGTGACCTGCCCATACATATGTTCACACAGCGAAGAAAGGCGGAATGTAAGGAAGGGAGCAGTCCACTAGCTGTTTCTTGGCCGCGCCCCCCTGCTTATAGATACGAAATACTTGATCTAAATTTAAAATAAAAAAAAAAAGGAATTGCATACCATTAGCCGATATAGATATACGTATAGGAACATGGGTACATGATATTGAATGTCATCCAGCTAGAGCCGCAAGAACTTTTTACTAAAAAAATGAAGTGAAAGGAATGACTCACTTCTTAGGAATCCGTAAATCCTATAAATAATTGTTATGATGTATCGTGGAAATTCGGTCAAAGGGAAGAATCAACAAATTTTCTCTGGTGAAACAAAATATCTCTCATTTTCGCCTCGAATAGATTCTTTTTTTTGGTTTTCAA